AACGTAAACTCAATCAAATTCATAACTGTCTCAATGTAATCTTTTTTTTCTTTTTTATTTTGATTGTCTGAATATTCAGCTAAGACCATTCCAATGCTCCTTTTCGCCATGCATAAACTAAACCAACAATTGGGATAAGCACGAAAATGAAAGCTTCTATAAATACGGATATGCCCAATACATCGAAACTCATTGCCCATGGATAAAGAAAGACCGTTTCAACATCAAAAACAACAAAAACTAGAGCAAACATGTAATAGCGGATTCGGAATTGTAACCAAGCATTCCCCATAGGTTCTATACCCGATTCATAACTAGAGAGTTTCTCTGATCCTTCCCTAATCGGGGTTAAAACTCCAGAAATTAGAAATGCCAAGATAGGAATAATGCTTGATATTATCAGAAATGCCCAGAAAATATCATATTCGTGAAGCAAAAACATAAATGTACTCCTATTAATCTGGAATATACTGAATTATTCGATTCCGGATTGGGATTATCAATTGATTTATAGAACTTCTTAATCGAAAGAAGAATTGATTTTGATTGAATCAAACCACATAACTTAGAGTTTGTTTGCTGTGCGGCATGTCTTGTTTAAACATTCATCCAACGGAGTCTCGCTTACATTTATTTTGATTCATAGTATAAATACTAATAAATTAATAAATAAACTAATAAAATAAATAGAACTATAATACTATGTTTCCTTATAATGAAAAGGAATATATATTATCAATATAAAGAAAAGAATCACACATTATTGAACAATTCGACAAAACAAATCCCCAAAACAACTCAACTCATAGCATAAAATAGAGTTGAAGAAACGTTGATACATTTAGGGATCTCTGAAATAATCAATTGGGGTTCTTGTTTTACCAAAAAGCGGACTTCTACAAATACAAGACTAAGAATAGTTCTGAATCCATGTGACTTAGGATTATATTTAGTTGGGTCTTGGAGTTTCTATACAGGATCATGATTTTCACTTCATAAATTGACTGGGATTGGGTATACCAAAAGAAAATGTATCACTAATTCTTTGATCGCGAACAGGAAAAGAGAAAAAAAGTCATATGTAATTCCATTCACGAAGATTTATTAATAAGTATGGATATTTTATCCGAGATTTCACAAATACCATACCGATTGAATCCATTAGATTAGAAAGAATGGATTATTTTTTTCTTCTTCCTACATATTTACTTTACATATGTATGTGGTAATGCTTTCATTTCTATAGATCGACTGACCATCTATCTATAGAAATGAGTAAATAAAAACTATTCTAAACTCAAATGGAATGTCTATATAAAAATAGACTGTATTAGGGCTATACGGATTCGAACCGTAGACCTTCTCGGTAAAACAGATCAAACTTATTATTATCGAAATGATTCGAACTGTTTCAAAGACCCAACATGCATTTTGTTGCATTGGGCTCTTTCATCAATTGATGTAAAGATCAGTTAGTCCACCATATTTTTTCTTCATAGGAAGATAATAAGATAGTTCCGTGCACTCTGATTCATTATTTGAATTCTGATCTAGGAGTAATACCAAAGTCTTTCAAAGAAGGATTACTTTGAATTAGGTCTGCTTCCGGTCTAGATCAATCTAAGTTAAATGGACTCTCTATCACTCCTCCGCAAGAGTCAAATATGAGACTTCATACACCTTAAAGTTCATAGGACGAAAAAAGATTATTTTGAGGTCCTTATACTCATTATGCCTAGCATTGAATGGACTGGGTATTTACCTTATCAATTAGAAAATCAACGATAGGTTCTATTTGGTACTTAAATCCGCACCTAAATCGGACCGAACCAAACCACATATTTGTCAGGCTACTGTTCCCTCAAATCTATGGAGTAAGACATCGATTTTTCATCTCAATAAGATGAATTATATTCATTGTATAACTGACTTCTTTTGAAAAGCATTGGCGCACGTGTAAACGAGGTGCTCTACCTAACTGAGCTATAGCCCTTGTCATAGATATCTTAACATATAGATAATTTCTTGTCAAGATGGGCAGCTGATGATCCCACATGATAGCTCTCCGAACCGTTTACTGTTAACGAATTAGGATTGCTTAGAAATTATATTCTATCTATAATCCCCGGAGTGATGAGTCTTTTGTGGTGATAAATAACCTACTTAACTCAGTGGTTAGAGTATTGCTTTCATACGGCAGAAGTCATTGGTTCAAATCCAATAGTAGGTACAACTTATTAGATACCATTGACTGCGGTATCCAATAAGTTTTTCTACCCATCTTCTTTTTTTCGTTGTATCAGATTACACTTGATTATGTTCAATTGGTGGTGTAGTGTATAATAAAGAACTTCTTTTGATTATTTTGATTTGATGTATTGTTGTTTGTCTAGGAGGAGATAACATTGATAGCCTCTATTCGTGTCCTAGCTCGTCTAAGAGCTAGATTGGCTTCAATTACTTGTCTTTTACCCTCAGCTCTACTCAAGTTAGCTTCAGCTATTTCAAGAGTTTGTTGAGCTTCTTGCGGATCAATGTCAGTATTTATCTCCGCATCGTTTCCTAAAATGGTGATCTCATTATTACCTATTCTAGCGAAACCGCCCATCAGAGCCACCGTTACCCATTGGTCATTGAGGCGTATTCTCAAAAGACCTATATCTACGGCCGTGGCAATAGGTGCGTGGTTTGGTAATACGCCAATTTGGCCACTATTAGTAGATAAAATTATTTCTTTCACTTCTGAATCCCAAATAATTCGATTAGGAGTCAGTACACAAAGATTTAAGGTCATTTCTTCAATTTATTCTCCACTTCTAAGTTCATAGCTTTCGCGGTAGCTTCATCGATGTTACCCACCAAATAAAAGGCCTGTTCGGGAAGACTATCTAATTCTCCGGAAAGAATGAGTTGAAACCCCCTAATTGTTTCTGCGAGACCAACATATTTCCCTGGAGAACCCGTAAATACTTCTGCTACGAAGAAGGGTTGTGATAAGAAACGCTCAATTTTTCGAGCTCTTGCTACAGTTAAACGATCTTCTTCGGATAATTCGTCCAACCCAAGGATAGCTATAATGTCTTGAAGTTCTTTGTAACGTTGTGAAGTTTGCTTAACTTTTTGCGCAGTTTCATAATGTTCCTCGCCAACGATGCCGGGCTGTAACATAGTTGACGTTGAATCTAAAGGATCTACCGCTGGATAAATACCTTTGGCAGCTAATCCTCTTGATAGTACGGTAGTAGCATCTAAATGTGCAAATGTCGTGGCAGGAGCAGGGTCGGTCAAATCGTCCGCAGGTACATAAACTGCTTGGATCGAAGTTATAGATCCCTCTTTGGTAGAAGTAATTCTTTCTTGCAAAGAACCCATTTCTGTACTAAGGGTGGGTTGATAACCCACTGCAGAAGGCATTCTCCCCAATAAGGCGGAGACTTCTGATCCTGCTTGGACGAAACGAAAAATATTGTCAATGAATAGAAGCACGTCTTGTTCATTAACATCCCGGAAATATTCCGCCATGGTTAGGGCAGTCAAACCAACTCTCATACGAGCTCCCGGTGGTTCATTCATTTGACCATAGACTAGAGCCACTTTTGATTCTGCAATATTTTTTTCATTAATCACTCCAGATTCTTTCATTTCGATGTAAAGATCATTTCCTTCACGAGTACGCTCGCCTACTCCGCCAAATACAGACACACCCCCATGAGCTTTGGCAATGTTGTTGATCAATTCCATGATGAGGACTGTTTTACCCACCCCAGCTCCCCCAAATAGCCCGATTTTTCCCCCACGACGATAAGGAGCTAAAAGATCCACCACTTTAATCCCTGTTTCAAAGATTGATAATTTCGTATCTAACTGTATAAAGGCAGGCGCAGATCTATGAATAGGAGATGTTGTGCGAGTATCTACAGGCCCTAAATTATCAACAGGTTCTCCAAGAACGTTGAAAATTCGTCCGAGAGTAGCCCCGCCAACCGGAACACTTAGAGGAGCTCCCGTGTCAATCACTTCCATTCCTCTCATCAGACCATCTGTAGCACTCATAGCTACAGCTCTAACTCGATTATTTCCTAATAATTGCTGTACCTCACAAGTCACATTAATTTGTTGACCGGCTCGACCTTTAACTACCAAAGCGTTATAAATATTAGGCATCTTTCCTGGGGGAAAAAGGGCATCCAGTACTGGGCCAATAATTTGAACGATACGTCCTAAGTTTTTTTCTTCAAGTGTGGAAATCATAGGACCAGAAGTAGTAGGATTGATTCTCATAATAAAACGAAATATGTCGAAATTTTTTTGGAATAGTACCTAATCAAAAAATAAATGTCCGATAGGAAGTTGATCGGTTAATTCAATAAGAAATAAACGGGGTTAACACTGTATTTAGTTAGTACCGTCCAAAGCAATCCAATTCCATTGTTTACTGACTAAATTTTCAAGTTCAACCAATCCTTAGTTAAGTTAAGTATGTTTCATTTTTCTATCATTATAGAAAATACCGTCTATATTATCTATGGAATTCCAACCCGAACTCGATTTATGATTTAGTATTTCGATCTCATTGGTTATTGTTTTTTTGCATATACATTTCTGTCTATTCTTTTTTATACCTTTTTCATGGACGAATTATGCCTATTTTCACATCTAGGATTTACATATACAACATATATCACTGTCAAGAGTGCATTTTTGTTAGTATTTATAGATACTTAGATGAAAAATTAGAAGGGAATCAATTCAATTATAAACTTTCTAAACAAGGATTGGGTTGCGCCATATATATGAAAGAGTATAGAATAATGATGTATTTGTTGAATCAAATACATGGTCTAATAACGAACCATTTTATCATTTTAATTAGTTGATAATATTAGTTGACTATTTTTTGAAAGATTTTTCTCAGCGATTTTATTCACACGTAATCCATATTGAGCAGACCTTGTCGTTGTGAGAATTCTTAATTCATGAGTTGTAAGGAGGAACTTATG